AATGAATACAAGATTCCTACCTTTAAATCACTTATTAAAACCCCCCTTTCATAAGGAATAACCCCCCAAGCGATTAAGGCCAAGGTAAATGATAATATAGGGGCGGCTACATATATGAAAAGATTCGCGTGGTGGGGGATCACCATCTCTTTAGCGAACAACTTTACACCATCAGCCAAAGGCTGTAATAGTCCATAAACCCCTACTACATTTGGTCCTTTTCTAGCTTGCATATACCCCAAAACTTTCCGTTCGGCTAAAGTTAAATAAGCCACTGCAACAAGTAATGGGACAACTATCACTAATATTTTTACAATTAGGTGGATTATTGTGATGACCATCTAGGGGGCAGCCGGACTTGAACCGGTCTCGCCTCTACTTACCCCCGAAGGGGGGCGGTTTACTCGCAAGTGGTTTCCACATAAAGTCTCGGGGGTTCCAACAACGAAGGGGGGGAATCCTAACCTTCGGTTTTTGTTACCGGCTGATCAACCTTCTCCAGACCATCGAACCCTAGAGTTCGATGGGATTTTATTTTCTTTCTTTTCTTTTAAAGGAAAGGAGAGGAAAGGTTTTTCCAGCATACAGTGGATTTATAATCATAACTAATTACTTAGATAAGACGGCCCAACGTTAACCTTCCATAGCATCCGGCAACCAGGTGTGCAACCCCAATTGTGCAGATTTACCAACTGCCCCGATAAACAAAAATAAACATATCAAGGTAATATGGCTTTCAGTCGAAGGTCCTTCGGCGGCAACCGCGGCGGCGTTAAAAACAGAAGAAAAATCTAAAGACCCAAATTCTTCCCAAATAGCAAACATTGCTAAAACTAACCCAATGTCCCCCACTCGATTAACCAACATGGCTTTTATGGCCGCCTTATTGGCCTCAATTCTGGTTAATCAAAAATTTATTAATAAATAAGAGCATAGCCCTACCCCCTCCCAACCAATAAATAGTTGAGGGTAATTGTCACTAGTTACTAATAGGATCATAAAAAATGTAAAAAGTGACAAATATGACATAAATCGAGGAAGATGGGGGTCGCCGTCCATGTATGCGGTAGAAAAAATATGAACTAAAGTGGATATACTTGTAACCACGATCAACATCGTGGCAGTAAGACTATCGAATTGTAAGCCAAAATAGGTGGTCAATAAATCTGAGTCTAGCCACCTCCATAGTTTTATGTATGTTGTAGAAGAATTTAAAGTGGTTTCATAAAATATCAAGGTAGACCAGGACAAACTTAAAATTAAACAGGCCGAAGTAAAAATTCCAGCACCTTTTTCTCCTATTTTTCTACCAAAAAATCCTGATGTTAAGGCCCCCAAAAGGGGGGCGAATACAACTAAAAGATACATCAATCAATCAATGATTATAGCCATAGGCTGAGACCGATGGTCATAGCCACAGGCTGCTCTTTAAAGAGAGCCTTGGTTATAATCGAAAGATGGGAATCCTTCCCTTGCCCCTTCGGGGCGACAGTTCCTTAATTTATGATCGAAAGATTGCCACCGCCGCTCGCTCTCTAATTAGAGAGCCTATCAGATTTAACCCCCGATAGGATAAAGGCGGCTCTTTAAAAGGATGGGAAGCCGCGTTGCTGCTTCTACACCATCCCCTCCTTAGGAGGCCGCTATAGCGGGCTCGTGATGGTGGGGTTTAGCCCCCCTATAATGGGCCCAAACATTTCGATATGACTTTCCCACTTTAGAAGCGGTCAGTGATTAGCTGAGAGACCTATCGAACCCTAGGGTTCGATGATCAATGGGTTGATCGTAACTTATAAAAAATAAGAGGATCACTAATCCTTCGGTCCTTTCGTACTAGAAGATAGTTATATCGATGTTTCTTCAATTTGTAGATAGAAACCAAGCTGTGTTACCACGCTTTTAACTCAAATCATGTACGGCTTTAATGGACGAACAGACCAACCCTTGGGAGCGGCTGCACCCCAGGATGCCGCAATTCAACATCGAGGTCGCAAACATCGTCGTCGATGTGAACTCTCTAACGATATTACGCTGTTATCCCCGTGGTAACTTTTATTCGTTGATCGTTAACTATTCCACTCTAAATTAACGGGTCACTATGGCCCACCCCACCGCCGCCCTTCGGGCGGGCTTAGGGGTGTCTGCTCGGGGTGTCCCCCTCGCAGTCAGGCTTCAGTCATTAATTGCGCACCTTAAGCGCACCTTCGTTACTCTTTAAAAGGCGGTCGCCCCAACCAAACTGTCCTACTTACACTCTCCCCCCCAAGGGGGGGTTAGCCCCTTTGACATGGGGGAGTGGGGTTTCATCTGCCCCGGCGGGGGGCTGCCACATAGTCTAAACCACCCATTTAAATTCGGCCGGTTCCCGGACACGGGAAGGCCGGGGCCGTGTAAGTGCCCCAGTAAAGCTCAACGGGGTCTTTTCGTCTAACAAATTGGACGTAGCATCTTCACTACGAATTCAATTTCACTGGGAATTTCCTTAAGACAGTGGGGCCTTCGTGGCGCCATTCATACTGGCCAACAATTAATTGGCTATTGATTACGCTACATTATCACGGTCAGTGTTACCGCGGCCATTCAATTGTCCTTACGAGGTCGACTTTTATCAACCGCTTTTAGATACAACCATTGGGCAGGCATCACCCTCTATACATCTATTTTCATATTGGCCGAGGGCTATGTTTTTGGTAAACAGTCGAGGCCCGTGTTCCAATATGCCCTGGTGGGCCATTGGGATTTTGCCGAGTTCCTTAAGAAAATTTATCCCCTCACTATCCCCCACTTTAGTTAGTTTAGTACAGTACCCTTGCCAGAAGGAGGCCTTCTGGGAAGAGCTTGAATAATTCTTTCCTGGCACTTTGTGCGTCTATTACTCATGGCCCCCCATCAACGCAACCTTTGGGGCTGCGATTTTAGGGGCTGTTTAACCCCATAATTAATATGGGAAACCAGGGGGGGAGTGATGCTATGATTTTTTACTCATGTCCACATTATCACTTCTGATGCCGTGCGGGCTCTCACTGAACAATTAACAGTACGTTCTGCTACCGGGCAAATATACCCCCCTTAATGGTAAGGAGGCCGCTCTCTAACATTAGAGAGCGAGCGGGGGGTTCGTTCCCATAAGCTTTATAGAACCCCCTTGAGGGTTGCATAATCTAGGGGAACCCCACCTTGTTATTTCGCCCCCAGAGTTTCAGTTCAACTTTAGCCACCATAATTTTAGAGATAAAAGAATTTCTTGAGTGAACTGCTACGTCATCTCTCAAAGGTGGCTGGCTCCAAGCCTACTTCTTCATTGTCTAAACCCAATATCTCTTTTACACTAAATCTTTTATTAATGACTTTAACTTCTGGTTAGGGCTTCTCCCCTTTTGACCGTCGACCTTATCGCCCACAGTCTGTCTGTGCCACTCTGGCTTTTTTTCTTCATAGTTAATCCCCCGGCTTCGGGGGGTCGGGCTTTACCACATTCCAAGCCATTCTCACGCCCCTGCCTCCGAAGGGGGCGGGGCTCTCATTACTGTGCACGCACTACTTCAATAGTTTTCGCAGAAAACCAGCTATCTCCAAGTTCGATTGGCGTTTCGCCCCTAACCACAGGTCATCCGAGATTTTTGCAACAACCACCGGTTCGTTCCTAAAAACTGCCCATGGCTAGATCACTTGGTTTCGGGAAATTTGACTGAGGGGTGGGGGTATTCCCCCCCCCTTGCTTTCACTACACCTTAGGGGGCCAAGAACAATCCCCCCAGCCATCCCCGCGCGATAACGCAGCGGGGTGGCTGTGAGATTGCACTTTAAGTTTGCCAAATTTTATCTCGTGGACCCATTATGCAAAAGGTACGTTGTGTTACAACTGCTTTAAGTGACTCATTTCAAGGTCTTTTCAAGCCTCTTTCAACTTTCCTTTACAGTACTCCTCTCTTTCGGTGTGACACTAATTGTTAAGCCTTGGATGTGTGGACACCCATCTTCCCATCACTACTCGCCCGCCCCCCGGCCAGGGCCGGGGGGCCTACAGGAAAGGGCTCGTCCGCTTTCGCTCGCCGCTACTTACGGAATCTCGTTTGATTTTTACTGTGCCCCCCCCCTAAACACCCACTATGGGGTGGGAGGGGGGGGTGGGGGGCCCGGTACTGGGATGTTTCGCTCCCCTGGCCCCCCCGCTGCGTTGCCGCGCGGGACATTAGGGCTTCAAAGTCTCTCCTCCGCCATTTCGGGGGGCTCCGTCCTCTTTAGTGCACCCTAGTTCTCCATTCGTCACTCTTTTTACTCAAACCGACGTTGCATTCCAACGTCTCCCCCTTGCGGGGGGAATGTTGTAGGGGCAGGAGTTGAACCTGCATATCCGGGTCATGAGCCCGGTGACTTGCCGTTAGTCCACCCTACGGCGGGCACCCGCCCCCCTAGCCGAAGCTAGGCCAGAAGGACGCCGGTTCCCCGGCAGGGGGCCCCACACCGCCGCCCATTCGGGCGGGGGTAGCGCCCCTTCGGCTCGATAATCTCGATGTATAATCTTGATTATCATGATCATCGACTATCAATGATAATCCCAGCCTAAAGGCTGGCCACCACGGTGGGTTTGGATTATTGATAGTCGATGATCTAGAACAGCCCCACTGTGGCCCAATGGGCCAGCTGTAATAGTAAATTGGGGGAGACAATTGTGAACCCAATCACATATAAACTGGCACCAATTAGCAAAGCCTTTCTTAAATTTATTCTATTCTCCCTCCTAAGTGTTTTTATGCCAATTAAAAGGGAAGAATCAGCTTGAAAGTAGATAATCTTTACTATTCTAACATAATAAACGCCAGCTATGACCGAGCAGACCACGGCTAAAACCGAGACTAAATAATATTGATTAACCACCCCCGGCAACAACACCAACCATTTACTTAAGAATCCAACTAAGGGGGGGATACCCGCAATCGAAAGGAGAGTTAGGGCCAATGTTATAGCCAAAGCCGGTTCTCTCCTGGAGAGACCACTAAACTCCACTATTAAATTCCTAACCACCCCCAGGGCCAATATTATAGCAAAAATGCTAATAGACATTGTCACGTATAAAATCATATATACCAGGCTGGCTTGAATACTTTCAAAAGACCCAATCTCCATCCCCCAAAGTATAAATCCCATATGTCCTATCCCACTATAGGCTAGTAGGCGTTTGATTTTTGTTTGGTTTAAAGCCCCAATGGCGCCCACGATCATTGAAAATATAGCACCAATCAATAATATGTTAACCGCCGGGCCAATTGAAACTAAAATAGAAAATATGGCCACCTTCGGCACAATCGCCAACAAAGCGGTGGTCGTGGTCGGCGCACCGTCATATACGTCGGGGGCCCACATATGGAATGGGGCAGCCGACAGCTTAAACAACAGCGCTATTGTGATCAGTAGGCCTCCCATCGGGGGCATGGCACCCCCGGGGGTCTGACCGAGCACCAGATCGGTACAGGGCACGCTGGTTCCCCCCGTCAATCCGCACATCATGGCACATCCAAACAAGAACAGCCCCGAGGAAAGTGCCCCCAGCACAAAGTATTTTAAGCCTGATTCAGCGCTATGGCCGGACCCCCTCTTTTGGGCGGCTAATATAAATAAGGAGAGGGTAGGCAGCTCAATGGCTAAATAGACAGAAAGCCAGTTACTAGACGACACCAAGAGGACGCCCCCTAATGCCACCATTAAGATTAAAATTGGGGTATTGGCCTCTGCGGGCGGGGTGTGCCCCCCAGCCCCTGTAGTAGCCATCTCCTTTTGGAGAGGGGGGTCGAGCATCATTAAAACTGCGGTGGCGCCGATAAGAACAAGTAATTCAGTGCCCTTTGTCCAACTGTTTATGGTTAATAATCCATTGTATCCCCCCAAAGGAATCCCGCCAAGTCCTTGACCGGTAAGTCAAGACTTGAAACCCTGTAAAAGCTCAATGGGGAAGAAAAGGCCGGCCCCCTCAGAAAAACTCCATCAGCTTGTAATTAATAACGTTAGAATTGAGATTTTTAGGGTCAAACCCTTGACACTATAAATTATTAAGCCCAATGTGATTGTACTTAGAAATAAAGGCTCACTCATGTACATGCAACCATCGCCCCGAAAGGGCGAGGGTCCCCCATCAGCCCTGCCATTAGCCCATGATTCCATAGGCGGATGGCACCCTCCTCAATATGATCAAACCCCAGGGTTCAATGGTTGAAGGGAGGGGGGCGGGGGCTTGGGGTGGCCCCAAGGGGAGGTTCCCCTCCCCTCACTATGTTACGACTTGCTTAACTTCGTAGGGGCCCGTAACCGCCGGGGCCCGGGGGGGCGCGGCGGCGTCCGAACCATCATCCTAAGTTAAGGTGACGGGCGATTTGTGCTAACACCTAGATCATTTCACCGGAACGCTATACTTTCCGATTACTATTAAATTCAACTTTCGGCCATCTTCCAATAGCCTACCGAACTCTCACTTTTGGGTTTCACCTCCCAGGTTTCCCATTGTATAAGAAAATGTAGCGCATATTATCCCCAAACATTGGGACCATAAGACCTGACTTCATCCGCGGCTAATCCTCGGGTTGGGTCCGTTTAAGGTTTCATACACGAACTGACGACGGCCATGCAATACCGGTCCATAAGGATTCCTTGGAATCCTCAAGGATTCAAGTTTGGGTAAGGTATCTCGCGGTTTATCGAATTAAACTACACGCTCCTCTAATCGAAACGGTGAACAGCCAAATTTTTGGAATTTTAATCTTGCGATCGTACTACTCAGGCGGGAGATTGCTGCCTTTCGGGGCTGCATTCGCATTTTCTCCATCGTTTACAGTGTGGACTACCAGGGTCTCTAATCCTGTTTGTTCCCCACACCCTCGTGTTTCAGCCCGTAGCCCGGGGGGGCGCCCCAGGGGGCCCCCCCCTCCCGCCCCGCGGTAAATTGCTTCAGCTTTTGGGGTTCTATTTTCTATCCGCACATTCTACCGCTACAGAAAAATTCCATTTACCACCTTGGGGGGGTGGGGCGGTCGGCCTACACACCCTTTACGCCCCTTTGCTCATAAAGGCTTGGCCCCTAAGTCTAACCGCGTCTGCTGGCACTTAGTTGGACAGGCCAAGAGGGCGTGTGCTCTCTGTGTCATACTGCCGTATATTGCACAATATTCTCTACTGCTGCCTCGTCCCTGACGGACTTAATGAGCCTTCCCCTTGTTTCAGTGAAAGTGTGACTCAGGGTTGATTGTTACGCATCTTCGGCAGGGTGGGTCTTTAATACCGCCCTCATACCTAATACGTCTCCGGCCCAGCCCCCGGCAAGGCCTGGGGGTGGGGTAGCCGGGTTTCCTCACCTGTGCGCGGGCAGGCTCCTCCCATGGGGGGGAGCGCACACTAGCATGTATTAGAAGGTCCACTTGTCTTCTATTTTCCCCAAAACCAAAGGATTGCAAGGCCTTCTTCGAAGACTCGAACTATTATTTGTTTATTAGTTTAGTTTAGGGGGGGGGGTGGGAACTTTCGCGAAGGTTTCTATCGAATTGTAAAAGCCCTCCCTCAACCATTTTACTTGGAACCGGATCGTGGCCCCCCTATAATCGCCCGTCCCCCCCCGGAGCCCCGTGGTGGTGGGGAAGGGGGGGGATGGGCCCCCCCTGAGGGGGGCCAAGGACTAATGCAGGGCAATCGTGTCCCCCAAATAGATTACAGTTAATAAACAAAACACATAGGCCTGAATCACGGCCACTGCCATCTCCAATAAGGTTATAAAAACCATGATTAACAAGGGGAACAAACTAAGGAAGGTGCCAGCAATTAACATATTAAACCCGAATCCGGCTAAAATGGCAAACAACAAATGGCCGGCCGAGAGATTGGCCGCCAAACGAACCCCCAAAGAGATGGCTCTAGAAACGTAACTTACAGTTTCTATCATTACTAATAGGGGGGCTAACCCCAAGGGGGCCCCATCTGGCATTAATATGCTGAGGAAATTCCATTTAAATTTCCAGAGCCCCCCCAAAGTCACACCTATCACAATAGAAAATGATAGGCCCAACGTAACTACTATATGAACTGTGGGGGTAAACACGTAGGGGAATAAGCCCAATACATTCAAAAACACAATGAAAGTAAAAAGGGATAGAACAAAAGGAAAATATTTCAACCCTTCCGCCCCTAGATTGTCTTTAACTACACCATGGAAATGACTATAAATTGATTCCATAATCGACTGCCATCTGTTGGGAATTAATTTAGTTCCCCTAAACAACAATAGGCTAACAACCACCGCTAATATCATCATCATGGATGAATTAGTAAGGGCGACTAAACTCACTATTTTAAATTGATCAAAATAAGCAGCACACATTTCCTATTCAAGGAACCGTCGCCCCGAAGGGGCGAGGGTAGGGTCCGCTCCCCCCATCAGCCCTATTGGCTGATGGCAGGCCTAGTCTAGGGGGACCCTACGGTTGCAAGGCACCGTAGGTGCCATCCGCCATCGCCGCCCGCCCGCTCTCTAATATTAGAGAGCGGCCTCCGAAGGAGGGGGGGCGGCATGCAAGTGACCGCGGGATTTCTTTGGTGCAGGGCTTTCTTTGGTGAAGGGCTTTCGGGGCGGATTAATCTAAATCTTTCCAGATTGCAGCAACCTCTTTCTTCAACCCCGAGCCCCCAGAGGGCCCTTGGGTCGCCCAACCGCCCATTACAGATCTCCTTATGAGCCAATTTGTTTTAATAGTAGGTAAAATGGAAGTCACCAATAGGGAGAATAATAAAAACAGAGCCATCAGGGTCCATCTATATTGAGTTAAATAAGTGGCTACATCTAATTGTGGCATCTTTCTTTTCCTTCGGCCCGCCTATTAACGTTTAGGAGGGTGGGATTAGCCCCTAAGTCAATTTAGGGATTTGACAGCAATAGTCCCTTTTATTCGGTAATAGGCCACCAATATGGCCAAGCCAATAGCGGACTCCGCCGCCGCAACCGTCAAAATCATAATTGTAAAGATTTGTTCAATCAAAATATCTATTACTACAGAGTTTATTAAAAATAAGAAAGAGGCGGCTAATAATATTAGTTCTATGGACATCAACATTATTATAAGGTGACCTCGGTTGAGGACAATGCCCAACACCCCCAATAATAACAGTAAAATTGCCACTATTATATATTTATAGTACATTGGCGAGTCAAGCAATCGCCGCCTTTAGGCGGCGATTGCAATGCGCACCCTGCCGCCGCCCTCCCTCCTTCGGAGGCAGGGCGGGTGGGGGGCCCGCAGACCCCCGCCCCCTAGAGGGCAGGGGTGGTAGGGGGTGCCTATTGCGGCCCCGCCCCCCTTGCGGGGGTGGGCCCATAGACGAAGGGTAGCTCATTATAGGTGTGGGGTTGAGGGGGGGAAGGCTGCACCCACTCTAGGGAAGCCCAACTAGCCCCGCTGTTCTCAATCCAACCAATAAATTTCACCTCCCTGGCATAGGCATCATAAACTATAAACACAAACCACAGTACCCCAACAATGGATATGGTTGACCCCAGGGAGCACACAAGGTTCCAACCAGCAAAACCATCTGCAAAGTCGGAGTAACGCCTAGGTAGGCCCGCTAGGCCCAAGAAGTGTTGGGGGAAAAAGGTTAAATTCACCCCGATAAACATTAACCAGAAGTGAATTTTCCCATAGATTTCATTGTAGCAATAGCCTGTGATTTTCCCAAACCAATAATAAAACCCGCCAAAAATCGCAAAAATGGCCCCCATGGATAATACATAGTGGAAATGAGCAACCACATAGTATGTATCGTGGAGAACCACGTCTAAAGAACTATTGGCCAAGATTACCCCGGTCAACCCCCCTACAGTAAATAAGAAAACAAACCCTATCGCCCATAGCATGGGGGTGTCCAATCTGAGGGCGCCGCCATAAATAGTGGCCAACCAGCTGAATACCTTAATCCCGGTTGGAACGGCGATTATTAAGGTGGCGGCAGTGAAATAGGCTCTGGTATCTATGTCCATCCCTACTGTAAACATGTGGTGCAATATTTTATAGCCACTCTGGCCCCCGGCCTTAAGGCAAGGTTGGGCCGGGGGCAACGCCCCCCGCATGGGTGGCGAGCGCGCTATACTACTCTCCCCCCCCTTACGGGGGAGGATCGGACTATATCTTCACCTCTAGTGATTTTTCCACTTGCGACCGTCTTACGGCCATTAGCGTAACCTACGGTCACTTGACTCGAGGTTAGCCTTGAAGAGTGCAGACTCTACCCTCGCCCCTTCGGGGCGACGGTTGCACTTTAATCAACACAAATATTGAATATGTTTTTCCCCCTTTAGGGGATACCTGGCTAAATATTGGCTTCACCTGGTGCCAATGGAAGCTAAATATTGATACTGCCCCCGGGGGTTGTTCGACAAAGACACTCGCCCCGGCAGCAATTTGTTTATTAAATCTAAAACATACCTCTCCTTTTGTGTAACGACAATGCTCCCCGCGGCGGTCGATCGGCTCCTGGGGGGAGGCGAGGCCCCGAGGGCCACGTGAAAGCCTCCGGCCCCCTCCACAAACCCCGTCAATCAACTGTTCCCTATCGGGGAAGATAGGTTGGGAACCATGGCGCCTGGGCCCAGATACACAATGTGGGTGCCATATTTATGATTAACAAATTTAATAACTTCCATCAATTGGAGGTTATATTTTAAAGTTATTAGCCTTCCATTAATTAAATTAATAAACTTCAATATCTTGTTGACATCATCCCCCTTGGGGGACAACACCCAATTGCAATCTCGGCGCCCCCCTCCCACGAGGGTCCCCATACCTACGGCCCCCTTAAACCGATGAAGGGTCCGGGGGCACCCAGCGGGGCTGCCTAAGCTAGCTCTGACTTCCTCCCCTACTAACGCTAGAGTCCCCCCGGCCTCAAAGAGGCCAACGGCCCACCATGCCGGTTCCATTCCCAGAAGGCATCGCCCTCTGGCCTTATCTAGGGGGAACCGCCGCCCTTTGGGCGGGCACGGTGGCGCCCCCGAGGGGCCTGCACCAAGGTCTCCCCAAGGGGCGGAACCCACGGTCGCAAGTTGTCGACTGTCCCCCTTAGAAAGTCTTAAATCACTAGGGGCCCGACGTGTAGTCTCTGTGACCCCCGGCCCCTCCCCCCCGTAAAGGGGGGGTAGGGCCCGGTTGTCTGCGGGTTGACCCCCCACTAACTTTTTTACTGCGCCCCCGCTCTCCCTAGCTCCAGCTAGGAGGCCAACGGCGGCGCTAGTAGTTACTGGGGTAGGGGTGTTCCCGCATACAGTCAGGTAATAGCACGGCAGGTTGCCCTGCCGGCCGCCCATCTCCAAGCCCACACAATAAAGCCTAATACCCCAATAGATAACATTGCATAGACCATGCCCAAGTATCCAAAAATTTGTTTTTTAGCAGCAAAGGTGGGAATTATTTGGGAGATCATCCCAAAACCAGGCAATATTAGAATATAAACCTCCGGATGGCCAAAAAACCAAAAGAGATGTTGAAACAGAATCGGGTCCCCCCCTCCGGCGGGGTCAAAGAAAGTAGTGTTAAAATTCCTATCTGTCAACAGCATGGTTATAGCCCCGGCCAATACGGGCAAAGACAGTAACAATAAGAAGGCGGTGATTAAGATAGACCACACAAATAGTGGCAATCTATCCATTGTCATACCCGGGGCCCTCATATTAAATATAGTGGTGATAAAATTCATAGCCCCTAAGATGGAAGAGACCCCGGCCAAGTGGAGGCTAAATATAGCCATGTCCACGGCCCCCCCCGAATGAGCTTGAATGGCTGCAAGGGGCGGATACACCGTCCAACCTGTTCCTGCCCCCTGTTCCACAAAGGCGGAACCCAACAATAGAATTAGGGCGGGGGGCAAGAGCCAGAAACTAATGTTATTTAGTCGCGGGAAGGCCATATCTGGTGCACCGATATATAGCGGCACCAACCAATTCCCAAACCCCCCTATCATCACCGGCATCACCAGGAAAAAGATCATAACAAAGGCATGCGCAGTCACGATTACATTATAAAGATGGTCGTCCCCCAACATAGTTCCGGGGGCAGAAAGTTCTAACCTTATCAACATACTGAAAGCTGTTCCTACCATACCGGCCCCAACACCAAATATTAGATATAATGTGCCGATATCTTTATGATTAGTGGAAAACACCCAACGGCTTAAATATGCACTTACTAAGTTCAATTGCATTCTAATACGGGCAACCGCCGCCCTCCCTCCTTCGGAGGCCGCTCTCTAATATTAGAGAGCGGGCGGGCGGCGGCTCCTTACAACGGAGGGGGGGAGGGCTGATGGCAACCGAAGCCCTAAGACCCCCACCAATATATACAAATATACAAAAACAACCACACTACATCTACGAAGTGCCAATACCAACTTGAAGCTTCAAATCCAAAATGGTGATGGCGAGTAAATTGATGGGATACTAGTCTGGCTAAACAGACGGCCAAAAAAGTAGTTCCTATTATAACATGGAGACCATGGAACCCCGTGGCCACAAAAAAAGTAGATCCATAAACTGAATCTGAAATGGCAAAGGGGGCCTCGTAGTATTCCATTGCTTGTAGCCCGGTAAATATTAACCCTAAAACCACGGTGGCGGTGAGCCCCCGGATGGCCTCTTCCCTTCGGCCGCTAATTATAGCGTGGTGCGCCCAGGTTACAGTGGCACCCGAGCTGAGTAACACCGCAGTGTTTAATAGGGGCACCGAAAAGGGATTTAACGGGTCAATGCCCTGGGGCGGCCAGACGGCACCGAGTTCAATCGTGGGTGCTAGGCTGCTGTGAAAGAAAGCCCAAAAAAAGGAAAAGAAGAAAAGAACCTCGGAGACTATAAATAGAAGCATCCCATACTTTAACCCCTGTTTAACAATTAGGGTGTGGTGACCTTGAAAAGTGGCCTCTCGGATTACATCCCTCCACCAAACTACCATGGTAAATACAATTGTTATTAATCCCATATACATGACCCAGGGTTGACTATAATGAAAATATATGACACCGCCTATAGTAACAAAAAGAGCTCCGCAAGATCCTATGTAAGGCCATGGACTGGGGTCTACTAAATGATAGGGATGATAAACGGTAGATTTCATTTTTACTTATTCTCTATTTTGGGGTTGCGGGGGGGGGCTCCGCCCCGGGGGGCTTCTCAAAACTATAATGCACAGCCCTTAGGGCAACTATCCCCTTTCCCTTATAGGGGCCTCTAAGAGGGCCCTAATAGGCCTCCAAGAGGGAGGAGGAGACCCCCCCTTTGTTTTAAACCTATATTTCCCCCCCGAAGGGGGGCACCATCACCCTCCTAAATTAGGCCAGAAAACGCTCTGGTCTAGCCATAAAATGTGCTGGTCTAGCTTTAGCTAGAGAGGGGGCGAGGGTTCCTTGCAACGGCTGCCCCTTCGGGGCGTGGGTTGCTTGTCAACCAATTTTCAAAATGACCCAAAAGGGGAGTTATAACTAAAAAATAAGAAAAATAAAAAATTGAAGCTAGTTGCCCAATTACTATAAAAGGCTCCTCGACAGGTTGTGACCCAATCCAAGTAAGAAGTAAGAAGTCGGCCGCGAAAAACCAAAAGGCAAGTCGCGCCAAGGGCCGGAAGGTCAAGCCTCGAAATCGGCTACTATGGAGCCATGGCATTAAAAATAATATCAAAAAACTAGAGAACATGGCCACAACCCCCCCTAATTTATTGGGAATTGAACGCAATATGGCATAGGCGAATAAAAAGTACCACTCTGGTTGAATATGGATGGGAGTTACCAAGGGGTTGGCCTGGATGAAATTTTCCGGGTCCCCTAACAAATTGGGGACGATGTACACAATGGCGCTCAATACCACCGCAAATGCCACTATACCATACCAATCCTTAGATGTATAATAAACATGGAAGGAGACTTTATCGATGTCAGATTTAACTCCGATGGGATTATTAGACCCCTCAACATGTAAACATATCAAGTGGACCATGGCCAAAGCCGCTAGAACGAAAGGGAATAGGTAATGGAGGCTGAAGAACCGATTAAGTGTGGCGTTAGAAACACTAAATCCTCCCCAAACCCATTGGACAATATCTGTCCCAATATAAGGAATGGCTGACAGTAAGTTAGTAATTACCGTGGCGCCCCAGAAAGACATTTGGCCCCAAGGTAAAACGTATCCGATAAAAGCTGTAGCCATCATCAATACATATATTATAACACCAACATTCCAAACCTCAATTCGTGAATAGCTCCCATAATATAATCCCCTACCTATATGGAGATAGACGCATAGGAAAAACAGGGAGGCCCCATTGGCATGTAAGTATCTTAGTAAAAAGCCATAATTAACATCGCGCATAATGTGGCCCACGGAGGCGAAGGCCAAACTTACATCTGCGCAATAGTGCATTGACAGAAAAATCCCTGTTATTATTTGTATGATCAGGCATACCCCCAACAAAGAACCAAAGTTCCACATATAAGAAATATTGGAGGGGCTTGGCAAATCAATAATTAAACCATTTATAATAGATAGGACGGGGTTCTCTTTCCTTAGTTGCATGGGGGGGCCCCCCAGAATTGAACTGGGGGGCCTCAAGGCCCTCTTCGAAGACTCGAACCCTCGCCCCTTCGGGGCGACGGTTGCAAGGGGCGGGGCGCCTGTGGAGTTACGCGCCCTCGGGGGCGCGGCTGGTTTGAAGGAAGATATCTTGCTTCTTGGCAGTGGCCCCTATCTCCTCCCCTATTTCTTGAGTTAATACGATGGCCCCAATCATGGCCACCAGTAATATAAAACTGGCTAGAATGAATAAATAGTAGTAATCGGTATATAGTAGCCGCCCAATGGCTTCGATATTGTGGCACTTTATTAAAAACCAAGGATTGGCCAGATTCCAATTCCCCCCCAGTTCACTAGCGTAACCGGAGGTCGCAGCCCCAAAGGGGCCCGCCAGAACATAGTGGCCGCCCATTATGAGCCAACTGGAGGCAATTTCCGAAAAGAAAAGCGTCCCAATGGCCAACCCAACGGGAACATAGTTTGTCATATCTGTCTCGCCCCCCAGCCGGTAGGCGGGGGGGAACTCAGTTAAATTCAACATCATAATAACAAACAAAAAAAGAATAGCAATAGCGCCCACATAAACGATTAAAAACATTAAGGCGATAAAATCCACCCCCAATAAAATAAAGAGGGCTGAAGAACTTGTAAAAGCAGCTACCAACCAAAAAACTGAGTGGACCGGGTTAAGCGCCGATATGACCATTATTCCAGAAGCGATCGCCCCAAATGACAATGTGTAGAAACAAGCTCAAGTCATCGTTAGGCCCCCCCAGGACTAAACATTATGGCATTTTTCACAGGCTCTATAATCACAGAGGGCAGTATCCCCAGGAAAAAAATTAGAATTACTAAGGGGGCCATGGCCCAGGCCTCGCGCCTGTTTAGGTCCCTGGGGAAGAGTTGGTAATTGGAAGCATCCCCAAAACAAATTCGATTGTACAAATAAAGGGAATACGCGGCCGACAAAACCATGCCCGATGCGGCCAAAACCCCAATCACCAAACTATACTCAAAGGCGGCTAACAAGGAAAAAAATTCCCCCACAAAATTACAACTTAAAGGAATGGCCATATTGGTTAGTGTCAATATCAACATCACGGTCGCAAAAATGGGCATTGTAATAGTAATCCCCCGATAATACTTTATAAGACGAGTGTGGTGGCGCTCATATAAAAGAGTGACCGCAATAAAGAGGGAGGAGCTAACAATGCCATGGGCCAACATTAAAAATACGGCCGCTACCAAGCCCTCTATTGTATGGGTGAATAGGCCCAAAGTAACCAGGCCCATGTGTGCCACGGAAGAATAGGCAATTAGTCGCTTAAAATCTACTTGCCGACAAGTTGTCAGGCTCCCATATACGATGGCTATCCCACTCAACGTTATTATTAGGGGGGCAAAATATTCAGAGGCGGCGGGGAAAAGGGGCCAAGAAAACCTCAAAAGCCCATAACCCCCCAATTTTAATAGTACCCCCGCTAGTATGACCGAACCGGAGACGGGAGCCTCAACATGGGCCTGGGGCAACCAAATATGGAAGGGCACCATGGGGATTTTTACCGCCAAACTGAGAAAAAACCCAGCAAATATCCACTTTTGGGTTGATTCGGGCAGCTTAATATTTAATAATGCCTGATAATCTGTTGTGCCGGCTATGTCATACAGTTGAAAGATCCCCAAGAGCATAAACACCGACCCGATTAAAGTATAAAAGAAGAAATAATAGGAAGCTCGCACTTTTTCTTCCCTTGAGCCCCAGATCCCAATCAAAAGGAACATGGGAATTAATATCCCCTCAAACAAAATATAAAATAACAATAGGTCAAGTGCGGAAAACACTCCCATCAATAAAATCTCCAAAAATAGCAAGCACAACAAAAATTCTTTCAGTAAATATTTAATAGAATTTCAACTTATTAAAATACAGATGGGGATTAACAATGCAGTTAAAATAAAAAAAAACAAGGATATCCCGTCCACCGCTAAAACGATCGGCCCCCATTGGAAATTCAAGGCCGGAGAAACTACCCACTCTGTTCGGTTTATGGTTTGAAACTGGCCCCCCGAATCAAAGGCCCCCCATAAAATCAAAGTGGCAGCTAAAGTCGCCAAGGACCACTCTAGGGCGGCTCTTTTTAGTCGAGCGTCGTTGTCTGATGGAATTCTTATCACGCTAATTATCCCCAAAATAAGTAAAAGAAAAATTAAGCCCAGCCAATTCTTGGGGGAAACCATAATCAGGTCAATCTCCCGCCCGAATGGGCGGCATTGCCACCGATCAGGGGGGATAGATCAGAATCACCGCCCCCCGCTCTCTAATTAGAGAGCCTATAATAGAGGCGGGGGTAGCATTAATGATCTACCCTCCCCCCCTCTCTATATTCTTTAATACCCGCCATCCCTCCTTCGGAGGCCGCTATAGCGGGCGCCACGGTGGCCCTCGTGAGAGGGGGGCCCCGCGGGGCCCCCGCGGGCTTAGGGGGTTCAACCATTCCCGGGGGAATGCAATCATTCCCGGGGGAATGGAACCATTCAACCTTTCCCTAAGATACGGTGCCATCAGCCCTATCGAACCCTAGGGGAGGGCTGATGGGACCCTCGCCCTTTCGGGGCGACGGCTGCAAGGCTAGAAAGCACAGCCTCATAGACTGTCCCTTCTAGGAACTGGACTGTAGGGATAGCACCCAATTTATATATTTATTTAAAGAAACCGCCTCCACCACTATGGGCATAAAAGAATGGTTGGCGCCACAAATTTCAGAGCATTGGCCATAAAAAGTGCCGGGCCTTTTTATAAAGAAACTAGTTTGATTTAATCTGCCTGGAACTGCATCCATCTTTACGGCCAAAGAGGGAACTGCAAATGAATGCAAAACGTCCGCCCCGGTAACTAACACTCTAATGTGTGTGTTAATAGGAACGACAAGCCTATTGTCCACCTCTAACAATCTAAAATCGCCAGTGTTTAAATCCGAAGTGGGGACCATATAGGAGTCAAACTCTAATGTTTCCGCTCGATAGTCTGAGTATTCATAGGACCAGTACCATTGATGGCCTATCGCCTTAATGGTCAAAGCGGGGTCCATTATTTCATCCATTAAATATAGTAACTTTAAAGAGGGGAAGGCTAGGAAAACCAATAGAACTGCCGGGATTATGGTCCAAATTATTTCTAATAAGGTCCCGTCAACTAGATATCTGTAGTAAGATTTACCACTCAAAGCCTTTACTATTAACCACAATACCGTTGTAATAATAATGACCAATATAAACATGATCTGATCATGAAAAAAGATTATTTCTTCCATCACCGGGTGGGCAGCATCTTGAAGGCCTAATTGCCAAGGCTCCGGCAGGTCTTTCTCCCCAAAGGGGATAGTGCTAAGTAATAGGCGGCTTAATGTTGTCATTTTATAAGGCGTTATACTTTCATAGTGGCTCATTGAGGCCCCCCAGTTCAATTCTGGGGGGCTAAGAGAGGAAACCATTAACGCTGTAAATTATTAACTCAATTATAATTATTCTTAAAGCAAGGGCCCCACTTATTACAAATATATCGGGAACCAAAGGCCCTTTATTTATTATTATTATGATGTTTTAGTTCCCGCTTTAACGTTTGTATCCATCTATACCTAAACTGCCTTCTCATCTCTTTTGACATCGGAGCCTTAATAATTTTGAGTGTGTCCCTATAAAGACATGACTCTCTCCTATAACCATAGTTTAACCATAACTTAAGAGCCTTATCGGGGTCAAATCTTCCATAAGTAATTAAATCCTCATACATGGCCTTCCTCTGGGGGTTTTTGATTTTATCTATATCAAGCTTCTTTTTAAATCTATTTCTTACCCCCCTCCATAACTCCTTTTTTAACTTCAAGCGATTGTCATCATAAGCGTTGTTATTCAAGAAAATCGGCCCAACTAACCTCTTCGTAAGGAAGTTTACGGCAGTCGATCCCTCTTTAAACAGATTTCCCTCTGTAAGGTCGTTGATATAAGCTCGTGCCAGAGGTGAATCAAAATCAGGAGCACTATGAAGCACACTTCCTCGAATCACTCCCCTATAAGATAAAGGGGGCCCCCACACCCACGAGATTGGCATATCAAAGGTAGATCCTTTAACGGGAACAAACCATTGGGAGTCGGGATAAATCACAACTCCATTAGAACCCTTAAATAGCCGAAATAAATTAGGAAAAAGCTCCATCTGGGCTGTAGTTGGACCTCAGAGCTTGTATTTATATCCATGGCCACTATACCAAGTGCGGCGGTTGTTCTCCTCTATCACACGAATTAATATTTCAGGGAGCTTTATTCGATTATTCTCGCCCATCCCCATCTCCCAAATGTCTTTTAATCCCTTTGATACACTACTCTCGCCATTCTTCTTTGGATCCACCAAAAAATCCATATGTTTAATTTCCCTCCCCCAGAAAGTAGAGTAAGCGGATTTAAGGGGGGTGTCAGAGGTTGGAAGGGGGCGTACCGCCCATTCTGCGTCGAGATGGGTCCGTGAATCTTTAGGAACCTCCGCCATACGCGTAGTATAATGAAATAAAGAGCTATTTCGAGTGCTGCTTCGATCAATAAACTCACTTTGGGGGGTAGGGTGCCAGGGAAGATGTTGATGTACTCCTAAAACCTTATACTCTGATGAATCCCTATTTAGATGTACTGTTAGGTTTACTCCCTTAAGCTCCAATTCCAGTTGAGATGGAGTGACTTTTACTCCCAACATATCCTCGACACCTTGTGCCTTAGTTAACTCTATACTTTCAACTGCTATCCTTTCACAATCAGGCTCATGAGAAGAGGTGAGTATAAGACAATTGTCATATAGGTGCATGGCGGAGAGATCATCACTGTATAAGCCACTTTTATTAAACTCAGTTTGAAGCACTTCCAGAGCGTCACCATTATTTTCCAAAAGAGAAGACACAGTTAAAAGGGGTTCTGAATGCCAGTCTTTTAATATGTCTCTTAGATTATCCACCGCAAATTCTTTAAGGCCAACTCCTTCCGTACCCCCCAAATATCGAATAAGTGGATCAATTTCTTTTGAAGCTAGCGAAGCTCTGTCTGGGAACACTCTTCTCTCATTAACTCTGTCTGGTAACACACTTTCCTCATAAACTCTGTCTGGGAACATACTTCCCTCATAAACTCTGTCAACTAAGCTATAGGTATCGATCAGGAAAGGGGACTTTTGATCCCCCGCTGCGATACTAATACGTAGAGCCACGTCGACCCACGAGGGCCTTTTTCAAACCTGTTCCTCTAACATAAACGTAGTGGATGGATCTTTCTCTGTTACCATTTTCGCCCATTTTTCAGCGGTGTCGTTAATATAAAGCCCCTCATTCATAGTGTATACGTTGTTTATTATAACCTTATTTAACAGCTGTAGTAAATTATTTAACAGTTGTAGTAAAGAATCACGACATTCTGGACAAAAAAAAAAAAAAAAAAAAAAAATACAATTAATCCAAACTATGATTGTAAGGGTTAGTCCTAGGTTAACAACTAATTTTAATGTTTTAAATGAATCTCTTTTCATTGTGATCATGTATTAATAATTACAGGGGGGGCGGGACTTGAACCCACACTTTTAGCTTTGAAGGCCAATGGTCTACCTTAACCTACCCCCCCCTTCCCCTGCCGCGAGAAACAGGGAAGTTGGAGGCTGGATATGGGTGAAGCACTAAGTCTAGTTATGTTAGTCATCAAAACAATCTGTGCGAGTCGCTATCAACGTTGTAACGGCCATTCCATATTAGGAAACCCCCAGGTTAGTAGGTGGGCCAGATGGTTACCCCTATAAACACCGCGGCACCAATTAATATTATTAGGGCATAATTAAAAACTAAACCGGATTGTAATTTGCTAATCCCTTGAGTTAATTGGATCATTCGGTCTGATATTCCCTTGGGGCCGATCAATTCCAACACCCCCCTATCTAGGACCCGGTACGAGATTAGATGGCCCAATCTCCACACGTTTCTTACCAAGAAATAATTTATGATGTAATTGAACTGCCAAGCAGAATATAAAAAAGCATAACTGGCCAAACTAATGGCCGGGGTTGGCACGCTAAAGGCGCGGGTGGAGCAATGATAGAGCACAAAAGCCGAGGTTGCCCCTAAGAGGCTAAAAATTACAGGCAGCAATTTGATAGAAATAGGGATAATGGGGGGGAGTGTGGCCTGAAATGACCAAAGTACCTCTTTGGTTAAATAGCCCACGAAAATACTCCCCAAGGCCAACAATATTAGGGGCAAAGTTAAGTTTCAAGAGCCCTCATGGGCTTCCATAAAAACTTCTTTCTTTGAGCTTGTGTCGGCAATAAAGGTCAAATAGATTAATCGAATTGAGTAGAAAGCCGTCAATAGTGCGGAAAAGACCACCAACCAATGGGCAAAGGCTAAATAATATTGATCGTAAGCTAGCTCCAAAATTAGATCTTTAGAATAAAAGCCCGTTAAATAAGGGAAGCCCATTAAAGAGAGGGAACCGATGGCCATCATAGTATAAGTAAAGGGGGTGGATTTTATTAGCCCCCCCATTTTCCTCATGTCTTGTTCATCGGCCATGGCATGAATGACAGACCCGGCACTTAAAAACAGCAAAGCCTTAAAAAAGGCGTGGTTCATTAAGTGGAATAAACTTATGGAGTAATGGGAAATCCCACAGGCCACCACCATGTACCCCAATTGACTACAAGTCGAATAAGCAATTACTTTTTTTAAATCATTTTGAACTAACCCAATCGTGGCAGTAAAAAACGCGGTCATGGACCCCACGACAGTCACTACCATCAGAGCCAATGGCGCTTGTTCCAACAGGGGGGCGGACCGAATTAATAAAAAAACACCCGCCGTAACCATGGTTGCGGCGTGAATCAGAGCGGATACCGGAGTTGGTATGATAATTGGCCGAAAGCCCCTCCCCCAGATGGGGGGGGCGGCGGCGGGGTACCCCGCCGCCTCGGCACGCCGCCACTCCCGTGGCGGATGGGACTTTATCTTCCACTTTACAACTTGCCTACCTTGCGACAACCGCTATAGGGGTCCTATCAGCCCTAAAATTTAATAGGGCTGATGGCACCGTCGCCCCGAAGGGGCGAGGGTTCCTTGTAGCTCGATCCCAGCCCGAGGGCTGGCCACCACCATGGGGGATGGTGGGTTTACTCCCACTCTAGGCCCCCCTTTATCCACTCATATATTAGGCCGAGGGTGAGAATGATCAAAAACACCACCATGGTTCAAAACCCAAAAGGAGAAATTTGATTATATATTATGCTCCAAGGGAAAAGGAAAGAAATTTCCAAATCAAAAATTAAAAACAAAATCCCAATTAAGAAAAACCGGACCGAAAAGGGGCGCCCGGGGGCCCCGAAGGCATCAAACCCACACTCGTAAGCGGAGACTTTCTCCCGGTCCGGCTGCTTCACCCCTAAAACATAAGAGGCGCCGGAAATAATGGCGGAAAGAATTACACTAAAAATTAATAAAACTAAAATCCCATAAAACTCCGTGTACATTCTCAAGGGAATGGATGATGAGCCCATCATCCATTCTCAAAGGAATGATTCCCTTTCCCTAATAGGCCTCAAAGAGGGAAACAAAACCCATTCCCGGGGGAATGCGGGGGAACCATTCTACCGTTGGGGCCGGTATGATAGAAACAGCCTGTTTCCTTGGAACCTTACTTTACCCAAGGTACGGTACTATCCGCCCTCCCGCTATATAGCGGGAGGGCCCTAAGAGGCGCTTTATAGACTGTCCCTTCTAGGAACACCAACTGGGGGGTAGGCCATTAAACCCCAGTAAAACGCCGGCAACCAAGATAACCAAAGCTAAACTTAGAGGCAGATAAGATTTCCATAGTAGCGCCATCAATTGATCATACCGCATTCTAGGGTAGGAAGCCCTTATTCAAATAAACAATAAAATTATAAAGGCGGTTTTTATACCAAACCATCAAGCCCCTCCTTTTCCCAATAGGCCTCCAAGAGGGAAAAACGCAATTGGTGAAAGCCATCCCCCCAAAAATAAGATAGTTGTCATACAACTCATTAATATAATGTGAGCATATTCGGCAAGGAAAAACAAAGCAAAAGACATCGAGGCATACTCGACATTATATCCGGACACCAACTCTGACTCCCCCTCTGTCAAATCAAAGGGGGCCCGATTTGTTTCGGCTAATGCGGAGGCAAAAAACATCATAGCAGCGGGGAAAAGGGGAAAAAAAAACCAAACACCATTCCCTTGAGCTAATACTATCTCAGTTATATTTAAGGAGCCCACGCACAAAATGACAGTAATGATTATTAGCCCGATAGAAACTTCATAACTAACCATTTGGGCCGCGGCCCGAATGGCTCCTAAAAAAGCATATTTAGAATTACTAGACCACCCGGACATTAGTATGGCATAAACGCTTATGGAG